CCTACGACATCGGGTTTTGGAGACCCACGTTCTACCGAACTGAACTAAGAGCGCTTTCTTATCACAATAGATAAGACTGTAAAGAAAAATTTTTTGCAACCCAAAACTCCATCTACATCCTGCATACATACACTATAGAGTATGATAAAAAAATGAGAGATTCCGTTTTTAATCGATTTCAATTAATTCCTCCTTACTTCTCAGAGGAAAAGTAATTAGGTAGGGATGACAGGATTTGAACCTGTGACATTTTGTACCCAAAACAAACGCGCTACCAAGCTGCGCTACATCCCTCTCAATTCCATTTTTTTTTATAGTGTAATTGTAAAGAATCCTTGTCGTGTTTTCCACATCGTTATTTCCTATATACATAATATATCTTGCCATTAGTTTTTTTTTTTTTTGCTCTTATCATATAAGGTATAAAAAAAGTATTGGGATATATATGAAAAAAAACCCTGTCGTAAAGTGAATAAAAAAAAAGACTTTTCAGATTAGTAGGAAGGGGCATGCTACTCTTTTTCTTAAAAAAAATATCTTATCTACAGGATCGTTGTACATTTTAATTTGACTTAACTTAGGGATTTCGTATACAAACACAAGTAGTCTTTCACTTTAACTATATATACATATATACATTTGGTCGTAGATTAGATATGTATTACTTTTTTTTATATATTAAGGAGGCTTTTCAATGCGAGATTTAAAAACATATCTTTCCGTGGCACCGGTACTAAGTGCTCTATGGTTTGGGTCTTTAGCTGGTTTATTAATAGAAATCAATCGTTTTTTCCCAGATGCATTGACATTCCCCTTTTTTTCATTCTAGCTATTGAAATGGGAAGGGGGTAACGAGGATTCGAGATAGAATCAACTATCTGTGACTAGTCCCTCCCCCCGTTTCTTCTTTCTCTTTTTCCTAATACTAATCTATATTTAGTATTAAGAAAAAGAGAAAGAAGAAAAGTAGATTCAACCTCATCAAAACTTGGGTTCAGGTTCGAATGAAAATTTCGAAAAAAGAGGTAGAACGGAAATGAAAACGTGGTGGATCTAGGATCTAGGGTAAGAGTCTCATACAAGATACTTAAATGAAATACTGTGATTAGAAATAGAGTTAGAAACCATTTGATTACGTAGTATTTCTTTATTTATTTACGATTATTACTGTATTGATTGCAACGAAATCTTTCTAATTGTATTTCGAGTTAGCAACTTCTATTTTTTGCTTTTCTTTTCTTCTTCACTTCGGGGCGAAAAGAAAAATAGAAAAGTTGCTTGAATCAAAAATCCAAAGGAGGTTAGGTTCATGGCTAAGGGTAAGGATGTCCGAGTAAAAGTAATTTTGGAATGTACCGGTTGTGTTCGAAAGAGTGTTAATAAGGAATCAAGGGGTATTTCCAGATATATTACTCAAAAGAATCGACACAATACGCCTAGTCGGTTGGAATTGCGAAAATTCTGTCCCTATTGTTACAAACATACAATTCATGGAGAGATAAAAAAATAGATCGAACCGAACGTCTGTCTATCATCCCTTCAAGGAAGGGGACAAAACAATTTTCATATTTTCATTATATAAATATATATCTAATTTTTGTTTATTTTATTTATATAATGAAAATTTATATCTATATAATTAAATAAGAAATAAAATAAACAAACTAAATCCTATTTCTTAATTCTAATTTTTTAAAAAAGTTCAGCTGAAATAGGATTTTCGGAATAAGGAATAAACTAAACAAACTATGGATAAATCCAAGCGACCCTTTATTAAATCCAAGCGATCTTTTCGTAGGCGTTTGCCCCCGATCCAATCGGGGGATCGAATTGATTATAGAAACATGAGTTTAATTAGTCGATTTATTAGTGAACAGGGAAAAATATTATCTAGGCGAGTGAATAGATTAACCTTGAAACAACAACGATTAATCACTATTGCTATAAAACAAGCTCGTATTTTATCTTTGTTACCTTTTCTTAATAATGAGAAACAATTTGAAAGAATCGAGTCGACTACTAGAACTGCTAGTTTTAGAACCAAAAATAAATATAAATAATAACTCTTTAATTTAATTGAGAATTAAATCAAAATTCGAATCTGAACTCAAACACGAATTGCTGTTTTGTTCGAAAAAATATAGATTTGATTGTCGTGTCGTAAGATAATAAAAATCGGGAAAATTTTTTTTTTTTAATGGGTTTGTTGATTTTTATTTCTTTTTTGTTGATTTTTATTTATTTATCGTATTTTATTATTTATTTATCGTATTTTATCAGACTAATTTATCAGACTAATTTCGACTCTATCTTCCCGGAGAATAAACTCCGGGGAACTTCATTTAAATCGTTTCGGGGGATTCTTTCCAATCTTCTTTTTTTATGATCTCATTGGAAATCATATAAAGACAATTCCTATTTAATATAGCTATTTGTGCAAGTATTTTACGATTAAGAAGCAACTGTCTCTTGTACAGATCGTGTATAAATTTACTATAATTATAGTATACCCCTTTTTCGCGAATTACTGCGTTTATCCGAGTGATCCACAAACGACGAAAATCTCTCTTTTGCCTATCTCTATCCCGATGAGCCGAAACCAAAGCTCTTATTTTCTGTTGAGCAATAGTTCGAGTAAGTCTTGAATGAGCCCCTCGAAAGCTTGATCCAAATAAACGAATTTTTGTTCTACGTCTCTGAGCTATATATCCTCGTTTAACTCTAGTCATTGAATAAATACAACTTTGATGAATAACTAGAATAACTAATTGATTTTCTTTCTTTGAGTTATTCTTTTCTCCCTTCTATTAATAACAAAACGGATTTTTCCAATGTATAAAATAAAAATTCCAATGGCTTTTGCTACTATAACCTTCCCGAACCACGATTTTTTCTTTTTTTTTTTAGTTTTAGACATTTCGCCTTGAAACAAGACAAAAAAAAGAAATTGTATTAATGTATCAAAAAAATGTAAATTCAAATTTAATATAGATGAATAAAGAAATAGTGGGTTCCTTCGTTTCTATGGTTACTTCTTAAACGGTAAGGTCCTCTCTATACACCGGAGCCCTTTACTTCATTTACTGAATGTTATTGATAACTTGTACAGTTCAAACTTGTTAGCTCTACCCATGAATTATCCAATAATAGGTCTTTCACAATGAGATCCACCTATACAGTAACGGTATTTAATTTAGAAGGTTAGCTGGATAGCTGACCCTGTTAGTCCGTTCTTTCAAGAATGAGAGCATAATTTATTTGCTCTAAAAATAAGATTCCCCGCTTAATGGATAACGTTCGCTACCAATGGGAAATTTTTCTCATCTTAAATCGGATTTATATCAATAGAAACCATAAATTTCATACACAATAGATGAATAGACCTTTTTCGTTTTATATAGTTATTGGAGTTCTTCCGTTTTATCCTATTCACTGGTACTGATTATCGGTACTGGAAAAAATCTTTCATTTGCTTTTGTTCCAGCTCATAATCTGAACGAGTCACACATACACCCTAGTACATGTTCCTCGGCGCTGAGGACATCCCCGAAGAGCGGGGGATTTCGTGACATTTCTGATTGGCTGTCTTGTGTTTCTAATAAGTTGTTTAATAGTTGGCATGCTGAATCATATACATAATGGGCTGGTTTAGATCAATCCTAACCGAATGATTATGAATTATTTCTAATTAGAATTAATAGAAGTTAATAGAATATTAAACCCATAATGGTAAACCCAGTAACAAGATAAAATCTCAAATGTTTAACTATTTTTATTCGACCGCTACAAGATCAACAATTCCATGAGCTTGGGCTTCTGTTGCTGACATAAAAACATCTCTTTCCATATCTTCGGATACAACCCATAAGGGTTTGCCCGTTCTTTGTACATAAACCCTTGTGAGGGTTTCGCGCAATTTCAATAGTTCTTCCGCTTCCAGGATAAATTCTCCCGTTTGTGCCTCATAAAAAGAGCTAGCAGGTTGATGAATCATTACCCTGATGATATACCCTAAAAGGGGTTCTTCTATCTCGCATGATGAGGCGAAGAAAAAAATATAGACTAACAATAAAAAAGATAGATTTGAACAACCGTACATGCATCTTTTGCGCATTGCATACGGCTCTATAATGGAATTTACTTTTATTTTCTGTCGAAGAAAGAGAAAAATAGGATCGATCAGATCCAGATCAGTAAATGATCCAATTACCACCCTTCTTTTCAGATGAGTTCAAAAATACTATGATGGCTCCGTTGCTTTATATATTTTTTTCGTTTGTAATTCAGCAATCCCAAAGTTTCTTTTTGATCCGAAAAACAAGGAAGAAGAAATTCTTTTTTTTTTTTTACTCTTTCAAATATAAATATTGTTAAGAGTCATTTGGTATGAAGAAAAGTTTGTGACGCTGAAAAGGACTCCTGATAAATAAAATCGGGAATACTCTTCATCGCATACTACTCTTTCGATATATAATCTAATATTTTGAAAATAACATAGAGATCAATTTTTCTCATATCGAATTCAAAGTGCCATGCTATTATTACTTAATATTTCATATGGTGAAGGCATAGTCTTCTTTTTTTTCTCTAAAAAAAACTCATTGGCGCCGAGCGTGAGGGAATGCTAAACGTTTGGTAATTTCTCCTCCGACCAGGATAAAGGATCCCATTGAAGCAGCTAACCCCATGCATATTGTATGTACATCTGGTCGCACAAATTGCATAGTATCATAAATAGCTACTCCGGGTATTACCCATCCGCCAGGAGAATTTATAAACAAATACAAATCCTTGGTATCATCTTCGATACTGAGATATACCATAAGACCAATAAGTTGATTCGAGATCTCGCTATCGACCTCTTGGCCTAAAAAAAGTAATCTTTCTCGATAAAGTCGGTTGATTAGGGTAAATCGTATCCCTTAGGAACCGTACATGCACCTTTTGACGCATACGGTTCAAAAAAAATTGTGAGAAAATCAATGTGTAGATTCTATTCCTTTTTCATAGAGATTTTTTCCAACTTATAATACTTATAATAAATAATGAAGGTTTTTTCTATTCTTTTTCTTTTTTTTTCAAGAAAGATTCCTTTTTCTACTTTTTTCTACTTTACCCTAATTCCTCATATAACTTTTTAAAATAGAAAATAAAAATAGAATTGACTAAACTTATTAAATTAACTTTTCATTGATGTATTGTTTCATCGAGATCCAATCCAAATCACGATGTCATTTTCTTGTTCTTGAACGGGTCTCTTTAATTCTTTTAGGTTTATGCTCTACTCCGGGTAAAGATCTGCCCGATTTCGATTTGCACATATAGGACAAATGCTTCCAATACCACTTGTGTGTTTTGAATTCCCCTTTTTTATTCATTTCATATTTTTTCTTTCGCCAAATTCAATATTCAACATCTTAATTACTCTATTCGAGTGATTAAGATTGAGATCACTCTTATTCTAGTTAAAATTTCAAATCAAACGGTTAAGTAAAAAAAAATATAAAATAAAAGTAGTAATCTTCAATATATTACCAATTGGGATTGGAGTTTTTATAAACGGAGCCTGGATACCTCAATTTATTGGTCCAACCAAGCCAACCATAAATTATTCTACATAAATTATTCTAATTGATAATATTAATCTGAATCCCCCTTAAACTAAAAAATGGATCTAATTGCATTTCACGCTCCAAATTTTTGATAATTCAATCAATTTTTCTTGGGCGAAAGGGAGGATATCTCAATCGGGAGAGAGAATGGGAAAATTCCATATGACCCAATATATCTGACAAGTCGCACTATACGTCAACCCAAGATGCATCTTCCTCTCCAGGACTCCGAAAGGGAACTTTTGGAACACCAATAGGCATTAAATGAAAGAAAAAAGAATTAAGTACTATATTTCACTTTGATGTGGAAACGTAATAATAGGGTTATTGTCTTCATAATATCAACCTTTCTCATATTTTCTACATAGATTTAGATTAGTGAAAAAAAAAAAATAGAAAAAATAAAAAAAAATTTTTACAAATATAGCCTTCCAATAATGAACAAGGATGAAAGCATTCACTGAGCGAAGATGATATCAACTCCCCATTGCGTATTGCTACTTATCGGGTATAGAATAGATTTGTTTCTCTTTGTTCCTACAAACGTAATTGTTCCGTTATTACCAACATAATAGAACAAAAATTAACCCTTGTTCCGAGAGAATCCATTGAACAAAAGGGGTCCATTGCATAGTCATAGTCTTTTCCAATGCAATAAAGTTACATAGTGTCATTTATCTTTGATAAAGGGGTATTTCCATGGGTTTGCCTTGGTATCGTGTTCATACCGTCGTATTGAATGATCCCGGCCGGTTGATTTCTGTCCATATAATGCATACAGCTCTGGTTGCAGGTTGGGCCGGTTCGATGGCTCTATATGAATTAGCAGTTTTTGATCCCTCTGACCCCGTTCTTGATCCAATGTGGAGACAGGGTATGTTCGTTATACCTTTCATGACTCGTTTAGGAATAACCAATTCATGGGGTGGTTGGAGTATTACAGGGGGGACTATAACGGATCCAGGTATTTGGAGTTACGAGGGTGTGGCCGGAGCACATATTGTGTTTTCGGGCTTGTGCTTTTTGGCAGCTATTTGGCATTGGGTGTATTGGGATCTAGAAATATTTTCTGATGAACGTACAGGAAAACCTTCTTTGGATTTGCCTAAGATTTTTGGAATTCATTTATTTCTTTCCGGGGTGGCTTGTTTTGGCTTTGGCGCATTTCATGTAACAGGCTTGTATGGTCCCGGAATATGGGTATCCGATCCTTATGGACTAACTGGAAAAGTACAACCTGTAAGTCCAGCATGGGGCGTGGAAGGTTTTGACCCTTTTGTTCCAGGAGGAATAGCCTCTCATCATATTGCAGCAGGAACACTGGGCATATTAGCAGGTCTATTCCATCTTAGTGTCCGTCCGCCTCAGCGTCTATACAAAGGCTTACGTATGGGTAATATTGAAACCGTTCTTTCGAGTAGTATCGCTGCTGTCTTTTTTGCAGCTTTTGTTGTTGCCGGAACTATGTGGTATGGTTCAGCAACAACCCCGATCGAATTATTTGGTCCCACTCGTTATCAATGGGATCAGGGATATTTTCAGCAAGAAATATATCGAAGAGTAAGTGCTGGTCTAGCCGAAAATCAGAGTTTATCAGAAGTTTGGTCGAAAATTCCTGAGAAATTAGCTTTTTATGATTACATTGGGAATAATCCGGCAAAAGGAGGATTATTTAGAGCGGGCTCAATGGACAACGGCGATGGAATAGCTGTTGGATGGTTAGGACATCCTATTTTTAGAGATAAAGAAGGACGTGAACTCTTTGTACGACGTATGCCTACTTTTTTTGAAACATTTCCAGTCGTTTTGATAGATGGGGACGGAATTGTTAGAGCTGACGTTCCTTTTAGAAGAGCGGAATCTAAGTATAGTGTTGAACAAGTAGGTGTAACTGTTGAGTTTTATGGTGGCGAACTCAACGGAGTCAGTTATAGCGATCCTGCTACTGTGAAAAAATATGCTAGACGTGCTCAATTGGGTGAAATTTTCGAATTAGATCGTGCTACTTTGAAATCTGATGGTGTTTTTCGTAGTAGTCCAAGGGGTTGGTTTACTTTTGGGCATGCGTCCTTTGCCCTACTCTTCTTCTTTGGACACATTTGGCATGGGGCTAGAACCTTGTTCAGAGATGTTTTTGCTGGTATTGACCCGGATTTGGATGCTCAAGTAGAATTTGGAGCATTCCAAAAACTTGGAGATCCAACTACAAGAAGACAAGGAGTTTAATACACCATTGCTTTGTTCTATTTGGCCTCCATTTTTTTTATTTGACATAGAATACTAGTGAAATCGCGATTTGAATCACCGCCCTTTTTGATTTTGACTCTTTCTTTTTTTTTTATCATTATCGGGATTTTTATCCTTATCGGGAAAAGAATCCCAAGTAAACAGGTATGGAAGCTATAATTGTAAACCACAATCGAATCTATGGAAGCATTGGTTTATACATTTCTATTAGTCTCGACTCTAGGGATAATTTTTTTCGCTATCTTTTTTCGGGAACCTCCTAAAGTTCCAACTAAAAAGACGAAATGATTTTTCATTATCTCAATTGAAGTAATGAGCCTTCCAATACCGGAAGGCTCATTACTTCAACTAGTCCCCGTGTTCTTCGAAAGGATCTCTTAGTTGTTGAGAGGGCTGCCCAAAAGCGGTATATAAAGCGTACCCTGTAAAACTTACAAGTAAACCAGATATAAAGATGGCGACTAGGGTTGCTGTTTCCATTATTATATAATTCAATTTCAAGACCACAATGGATCTATGATAAAAATCGTTTATTTACAACGGAATGGTATACAAAGTCAACAGATCTCAATGAATACAATCGGATTTATGGCTACACAAACCGTTGAGGGTAGTTCTAGATCTCGTCCAAAACCAACTACCGTAGGGGCTTTATTGAAACCCTTGAATTCGGAATATGGTAAAGTAGCTCCTGGATGGGGAACTACTCCTTTGATGGGAGTTGCAATGGCTTTATTTGCAATATTCCTATCTATTATTTTGGAAATTTATAATTCTTCTGTTTTACTGGATGGAATTTCAATGAATTAAATCCACAAGAAAATGAAATCCAAAAGAACCAAGAAGTTCTAGCCTTTCAATACAAAATGCATTTTTCGGGCTCCGATTTCTATTTGTAACCCCCTTTTTTGGTAGTTCGATCGCGGAATTTCTTTCTTTTTTATTTCCGGAATATGAGTGTGTGACTTGTTCTAATTGATCCTATTGATAATACAGAGAATGAGTCTGTCATCTTATCCTGATAGAGATGGTTCTATCTCGTCGGATATCCATTCTGGTATCTGAAACACAGAATATATAAACAAGAAATATTTGAACTATGATTCATATTTAATATTCAGACCTCTCGATCGGATTCAAAAAAAAATTTCAAAGAATTCGAAGTTATAAATCGAAAGATTTTTCTTCTTTTAAATTTCAAACTCCTGTTTATACCTATTTTGTTTAACCAACAGACGAATTTTTTTTATTTTAAGTCATTTCCTATTGATTGAATAAGTTAAGTGATGATCCAATGGTTCTTACTCAAGGAATCTTTGGGCTTAGCTTTGGGGTTTTATTGAATCATCGTGGTTCTAGTATGAATCTGGGGTTTTAATCGATTCATAGGGTCTTAACAAGAGAAATTCCTATCAATGATAAAAAAAAATAGGGAAAGAGAATATTCAAGAGGCCTGTAGTAACAATCAACATAAAGACGAATGAGCCGACTTGATATTTTGGCATTATCACCACAAAGAAGAACTTTCGGATTTTTATTCCTTTGTATATTCCGAAAAGATAAAATCAGGGATTAAGAAGTCTATTCTATCCTATATCCCTTTCAATCAGTATTTTGGTGTGTTTGCTTGAGCTGTACGAGATGAAATTCTCACATACGGTTCTTAGAGGGGGAATTTCCGCAAGTTACCTATCTCAATAAAGTCTATGATTGGTTCGAAGAACGTCTCGAGATTCAGGCGATTGCAGATGATATAACTAGTAAATATGTTCCTCCTCATGTCAACATATTTTATTGTCTAGGAGGAATTACGCTTACTTGTTTTTTAGTACAAGTAGCTACGGGGTTTGCCATGACATTTTACTATCGTCCCACCGTTACTGAGGCTTTTGCTTCTGTTCAATATATAATGACTGAAGCAAACTTTGGTTGGTTAATACGATCCGTTCATCGGTGGTCGGCAAGTATGATGGTTCTAATGATGATCCTGCATGTATTTCGTGTGTATCTTACCGGTGGATTTAAAAAACCGCGTGAATTGACTTGGGTTACAGGTGTGGTTCTGGCTGTATTGACTGCGTCTTTTGGTGTAACTGGTTATTCCTTACCTCGGGACCAAATTGGCTATTGGGCAGTCAAA